CAATCGATTCAAGAACAAGAGAAAGAACTAATGCCCCCTTCAGGTATCTCGATCGAAATACCCATAAAGGGTATTTTCCGTAGAAATAGTATTCTTGCTTATTTCGACGATCCTCGATATAGAAGAAAGAGTTCAGGAATTACAAAATATGGGACTATAGGGGCACACTCAATCGTCAAAAAAGAGGACTTGATTGAGTATCGAGGAGTCAAAAAAATTAAGCCAAAATACCAAATGAAAATAGATCACTTTTTTTTCATTCCAGAGGAAGTGTATACTTTACCCGAATCTTCTTACGTAATGGTACGGAATAATAGTATCATTGGAGTAGATACACGAATCACTTTAAATATAAGAAGCCAAGTGGGTGGATTGGTCCGAGTGGAGAGAAAAAAAGGGGGAGTTGAACTGAAAATATTTTCTGGGGATATCCATTTTCCTGGAGAGACAGATAAGATATCCCGACACAGTGGCATCTTGATACCACCAGAAACGGGAAAAAAAAAACTTAAGGAATCAAAAAAATTGAAAAAATGGATCTATGTCCAACGGATCACACCTACCAAGAAAAAGTATTTTGTTTTGGTTCGACCCGTAGTCACATATGAAATTGCGGACGGGATAAATTTAGCAACACTCTTCCCCCAGGATCTGCTGCGGGAAAAGGATAATATGCAACTTCGAGTTGTCAATTATATCCTTTATGGAAAGGGCAAACCTACTCGGGGAATTTCTGACACAAGTATTCAATTAGTTCGGACTTGTTTAGTGTTGAATTGGGACCAAGACAAAAAGGGTTCTTCCATCGAAGAGGTCTGTGCTTCCTTTGTTGAAGTAAGTACAAATGGTTTGATTCGAGATTTCCTAAGAATCGACTTAGTGAAATCCCATATTTCGTATATACGAAAAAGGAATGATCCGTCAGGTTCAGGATTGATCTCTGATAATGGTTCAGATCGCACCAACATCAATCCGTTTTATTCCATTTATGTCAAGGCAAGAGTTCAACAATCACTTAGCCAAAATCAAGGAACTATTCGTACGTTCTTGAATCGAAATAAAGAATCCCAATCTTTAATGATTTTGTCATCATCTAATTGTTTTCGAATGGGTCCATTCAACGATGTAAAATATCACAATGTGCTAAAACAATCAATTAAAACTCAAAAAGATCCTCTAATTCCAATTAGGAATTCGTTGGGACCCTTAGGAACAGTCCTTGAAATTGCGAATTTTTATTCATTTTACTATTTAATAACTCATAATCAGATCTCGGTAACTAAATATTTGAAACTTGACAATTTAAAACAGACCTTTCAAGTACTTAAATATTATTTAATGGATGAAAATCGGAGAATTTATAATCCTGATCCATACAGTAAGATCGTTTTAAATCCATTTAATTTGAATTGGTATTTTCTCCATCATAATTATTGTGAGGAAATGCCCACAATAATTAGGCTTGGGCAGTTTCTTTGTGAAAATGTATGTATAGCCAAAAAAGGACCACACCTAAAATCTGGTCAAGTTTTAATTGTTCAAGTTGACTCTGTAGTAATAAGATCAGCTAAGCCTTATTTGGCTACTCCAGGAGCAACTGTTCATGGGCATTATGGAGAAACCCTTTACGAAGGAGATACATTAGTTACATTTATATATGAAAAATCGAGATCTGGTGATATAACGCAGGGTCTGCCAAAAGTAGAACAAGTGTTAGAAGTCCGTTCGATTGATTCAATATCGATGAACCTCGAAAAGAGAGTTGAGGGTTGGAACGCGCGTATAACAAAAATTCTTGGAATTCCTTGGGGATTCTTGATTGGTGCTGAGCTAACTATCGTGCAAAGTCGTATCTCTTTGGTTAATAAGATACAAAAGGTTTATCGATCTCAGGGGGTGCAGATCCATAATAGGCATATAGAAATTATTGTACGTCAAATAACATCAAAAGTGTTGATTTCAGAAGATGGAATGTCTAATGTTTTTTTGCCCGGCGAACTGGTTGGATTGTTACGAGCGGAGCGAACAGGGCGTGCTTTGGAAGAAGGGATTTGTTATCGAGCTATCTTATTGGGAATAACAAGAGCATCTCTGAATACTCAAAGTTTTATATCTGAAGCAAGTTTTCAAGAAACCGCTCGAGTTTTAGCAAAAGCTGCTCTCCGGGGTCGTATCGATTGGTTGAAAGGCCTGAAAGAGAACGTTGTTCTGGGGGGGATGATACCCGTTGGTACCGGATTCAAAGGATTAGTACCCTCTTCAAGGCAGCATAACAACATTCTTTTGGAAACACAAAAAAAGAATTTATTCGGGGGGGAAATGAGAGATATTTTCTTACACCACAGAGAATTATTTGACTCTTGCATTTCAAAGACTTTACATGATTCATCAGAACAATCACTTAGAGGATTTAATGAGTGCTAGAGCAGATTCTTTTAACTATTTGTGTTGTGGTCATTTGATTTCTTAATGGTAATAAAAGAAAGATAATAACGAATAG